TTCAACTATATAATGTGTTATACAGACATAAAAAAGGATGGTGCTTATAAGCATAAATGGCTCGGTTGCGAGACAATATTTTGGTGCCGGGACCCTAATTTAATTGTGTTTAGGTGCATGTTTATGTTTAGTGTTATGTAACACAATATATATATCAACACACAGATCACTCGTTGATTACGCAGGCCGAGTCATTCCTGGTTTTGGGGTTTGACAGGATAAATATATGAACTTGTCCGGCGTAGGGGGGTAGGGGGGTTTGTCGCGCAAAAGCCCGTGGCGAAGCAGGGGGGACACCTTAGATAAGAATGGGGATAAGATCAATAGTTATGCACCTGATAGAAATTAATGTTGTTATTTAAAGAATGTCTTTGAAACTCTGCAAGTGTCCGTCCTTGAATTCAAGAAAATGTACCACCTTGTTTTTATGTTCTTTCAGAAAGTGACCAAATGTCAAATGAAGGTGACCTAAAAAAAGAAAAACCATATGCATATAAAAGAACGCCTTGGCATGGTGGGTCATGGACAATCGATACAACACCAATAATCAAATGCCAGATATAATTCAGGTGGGGGGAAGGTTTACTTGTTATGTCCCTGAAATAGGAACCAGATGCCAGTAATAGTTCATTTTGTGCTACCCCCACTGTATTTGTCCCTGACCTATCAAGGATAATATGCCTTTAGGTATCACCGGTTGGTGGTCTCTTACTACATTAATCATGTTAGATCCAATTTTAGTTGAGTCCTTGCAAAGATAAACCTTGTTCAAAGAAATTTGTGTTAGGTAATCCAAGTTATCAGTATATTTAACATTAATTTTGTGAAAGTAAATTTAATGGTTTATGTATACCTTAATATTATGTCCTTGCTGTATACACCTGAAATCATTGTGCTATTCTTAGTTTAATGTTTAAAACCATTAATGTAAGATTTACATATTATGTATTTAAACCATTATGTACTATATACATATAATGTATATAGCTCGTCAGAAAATAGTTTAGCTTAGAATACTAGCTTTGGGAGTTAGTGGTGGGAGTTAAAATCTCTCTTTTCTGGCACTAGGGAGGGATTTAACCTCCGGTCTTCGGATTACAAGACCGATGCTTTAAGACTAAGCTACTAATACATGATCAGTTAAGTGATTTGTTTTCTAATAGTCCGGCTAGGGGGTTGAAGATTAGGAATAGCGCGAAGTAAAGAATGGAGGCGATCTGGCCGATGATGATGAACGGGTGTTCTACGGGCATGCCTCCGATTCAAGTTAGGATCATTACGTCTGCGACTAGGGCTCAAAATAGGAATTGTGCGATTGGGCGAAATGTGAGTCCTTGTTGTTTAGAGGTGTGGAGGAGGGGAACTAGTATCAGGATGAGGATAGAGAATAGTAGGGCGAGGACGCCTCCTAGTTTGTTGGGGATTGATCGGAGGATAGCGTAGGCGAATAAGAAGTATCATTCTGGCTTAATGTGTGGGGGTGTAACTAGGGGGTTGGCGGGGGTGAAGTTTTCTGGGTCTCCGAGGAGGTTGGGGGAGAAGAGGGCTAGGGATGTAAGGGCTACGAGAAGGATTGCAAAGCCTAGGAGGTCCTTGTAGGAGAAGTAGGGGTGAAATGAGATTTTATCTGCGTCTGAGTTTAGGCCTGTGGGGTTGTTGGAGCCTGTTTCGTGTAGGAAGAGAGCGTGGAGGGCTGTGGCTGCAATGATTGCGAATGGGAGAAGGAAGTGGAAGGCGAAGAAGCGGGTTAGGGTTGCGTTGTCAACGGAGAAGCCGCCCCAGATTCACTGTACTAGGGCGTCTCCTACGTATGGAACTGCGGAAAGAAGGTTTGTGATGACGGTTGCTCCTCAGAATGATATTTGTCCTCATGGAAGGACATACCCAACAAATGCAGTTATTATAACCAGTAGAAGGAGCACAACTCCGATGTTTCATGTTTCTTTATAGAGGTAGGAACCGTAGTAAAGGCCTCGGCCGATATGCAGGTAGATGCAGATAAAGAAGAATGAAGCCCCGTTGGCGTGCATGTTTCGGATGAGTCAGCCGTAGTTGACGTCTCGGCAGATGTGGGCAACGGAAGAGAAGGCTGTGGAGATGTCTGAGGTGTAGTGTATGGCTAGGAAGAGTCCTGTTAGGATTTGTATGATTAAGCAGAGAAGGAGGAGAGACCCGAAGTTTCATCATGCGGAAATGTTGGAGGGGGCGGGGAGGTCAATTAGTGCGTCGTTGGCAATTTTTAGTAGTGGGTGCGTTTTTCGTAGGCTGGCCATTAAAGGGTTCTTATAGTTGAATAACAACGGTGGTTTTTCAAGTCATTGGTCTCGGTTAGAATCCGAGTGGGAATTATGGTCTATACTTTTTCTTTATTGCTATTGGGGTTAGTGGTTGGTTTGGTAGCTGTGGCTTCTAATCCTGCGCCTTATTTTGCTGCTTTAGGGTTAGTTGTGGCAGCGGGTGTTGGGTGTGGAGTGTTGGTGGGGCATGGGGGGTCTTTTTTGTCTTTAGTGTTGTTTTTAATTTATTTGGGGGGAATGTTAGTAGTATTTGCTTATTCAGCGGCTTTGGCCGCTGAGCCTTTTCCGGAGAGTTGAGGGGATCGTTCGGTAGTAGGGTATGTGTTAGTTTATTTATTGATGGTGGGGGCGGCTGCATGGTATTTTTACGGAGGCTGGTATGAAGGGTCTTGAGGGGGTGTGGATAGTAAGGAGTTTTTTGTTGTGCGGGGGGATATTGGTGGGGTTGCGTTAATGTATTCTTTTGGTGGGGGGCTGTTGATTGTGTCTGGTTGGGTGTTGTTGTTGACTTTGTTTGTGGTGCTTGAGTTAACTCGGGGGCTGAGTCGTGGGGCGCTTCGGGCGGTTTAGTTGGTAATCAGGAGAATGGCCAGGGCGCTGGTTAATAGGAATAGGGTTAGATACGTTTTGATTATCCCTCGTTGGGCGTTGCTTGTGGTTGTGGCGATTTTGATTTGTGTTGCGGCTAGTCCTTTGGGGCCAGCTGTTTCAAGTCATGTTTGGTCTATTAGTTGAGTGGCGATTGACTGTCCTAGGGTGAGGTTGAGTTTAGGTATGAGTCGGTGGATGGTTGCGGGGAAGTAGCCTAGTATATTTGAGAAATGGTGAATGGGGAGGATGGGGGTGGTTTTAAATTGTTTTGATGTTATTGATGCCAGTTCTATGGCCGTGAGGAGACCAATGATTGTGACTGCCAGGGCGGCTAGTTTTAGAAGAGGAGGTATTGTTATAACGGGAGTTTTTGATGGCAGGAAGTTAGATGTAATAATTAGTCCTGCGGTAATGCTGCCTCAGGCTAGACGTTTAATAGGGTTAATTACTGCGGGGTCGTTTTCATTAATTGGGGATAGTGGAAGGAATCGTGGGGTGCCCATGGTAACGAAGAAAACTACTCGGAAGCTGTAGACCGCAGTGAAAGCTGTGGCAATTAGTGTGAGGGCTAGGGCTCAGGCATTTAGGTAGGAGGTATTTAGAGCTTCAATGATTGCGTCTTTTGAGAAGAATCCGGCTAGGAAGGGCGTGCCTGTTAGTGCTAAGCTGCCGATGGTCAAACAGGATGAGGTAAAGGGCATTAGTTTGTGAAGGCCCCCCATTTTTCGAATGTCTTGTTCGTCGTTTAGGCTGTGGATAATTGATCCGGAGCAGAGGAAGAGCATAGCCTTAAAGAAGGCGTGTGTGCAAATGTGCAGGAAGGCTAACTGGGGTTGGTTTAGTCCAATGGTTACCATTATAAGGCCTAATTGGCTGGATGTGGAGAAGGCTACGATTTTTTTAATGTCGTTTTGGGTTAAGGCGCAGGTGGCTGTGAAAAGGGTGGTTAGGGCGCCTAGACATAGACAGACGGTTAAGGCCAGTTGGTTGTTTTCTATGAGGGGGTGGAGTCGAATAAGAAGGAAGATTCCTGCTACGACTATTGTGCTTGAGTGCAGTAGGGCGGACACTGGTGTGGGGCCTTCTATGGCCGAGGGAAGTCAAGGATGGAGACCAAATTGGGCGGATTTTCCGGTGGCGGCAAGGATTAGTCCAAGGAGGGGGAGGGTTATGTCGAAATCTTTGGAGAAGAAGAAGATTTGTTGAATTTCCCATGAATTTAGGTTTGTTGCAATTCATGCTATGCTTAGGATTAGTCCGATGTCTCCTACTCGGTTATAGAGGACGGCCTGTAGGGCAGCTGTGTTTGCGTCGGTTCGGCCATATCATCAGCCAATTAGGAGGAAGGATATGATGCCGACTCCTTCTCAGCCGATGAACAGCTGGAATATGTTGTTGGCAGTGACTAGAATAATTATGGCCACGAGAAAGAGTAATAGGTATTTGAAGAAGCGGTTGATATAGGGGTCTGAGTGTATGTATCATGATGCGAATTCTAGAATTGATCATGTGACAAATAAGGCAATTGGCGTGAAAATGAGGGAGTAGTGGTCGAATTTGAAGCTAATGTTGATGTCGAAGCTTGCGGTGTTTATTCAGTGTCAGTTGGTTACGATGCTTTCTGTTCCCTGGTCAAGGAAGATTATTAGCGGGATTAGGCTAATGAAGAATGCACTGCTAACAGCTGTTTTGACGTGGGTTAGGGCCCAATCTGGTTTTTGGGGGTTTGGGGAGAGGGTTATGATTAGGGGGTAAAGCAGGAGGGTTAGGGTTAAGATGAGGGAGGATGAGAGGATTAAGGGTGCAGTGTACATAGCTGCCACTTGGATTTGCACCAAGAGTTTTTGGTTCCTAAGACCAATGGATGAACTGTTATCCTTTGGAAGCCCGAGTGAGCCGCGGATTTTAGCCGCGGGTGGTAGGAATTAGCAGTTCCTATTGCCTCAAGGCCTCTCTCGGTGGATAAGAGGACTTTAACCTCTATCTTTAGAACCACAATCTAGTGTTTTTCTTAAACTATATCTACAGTAGCATCATCCTCACATTAGTTCTGGTTTTGTAATGAGGAGGATGACAGGGATTAAGTGAAGGGCCATTAGTAGGTGTTCTCGGGTATGAAATGGTTGAAGGCCCAGAATATGGGCGGGTGTGGGGCCTCGTTGGGATATTAAGAACAGGTATAGGGAGTAGGCAGCGGTGATTAGGGTGCCTGTTCCGGTCAGGGCGAGTGTTCAGGGAGATCAGTTGAATATGGCTGTGATGATAAAGAGTTCTCCTATGAGGTTGGGGAGAGGTGGTAGGGCTAGGTTAGCCAGGTTGGCGATGAATCATCATGTAGCTGTTAGGGGAAAGATTATTTGTAGGCCGCGGGCGAGGATTATTGTTCGGCTGTGGGTTCGTTCGTATGTGGTGTTAGCTAAGCAGAAAAGGGCTGATGATACCAGGCCGTGGGCAATTATTAGGATGATTGCTCCGGTAAATCCTCAAGGGGTTTGGATCAGGATGCCCCCTGCTACCAGTCCTATGTGACTGACGGAGGAGTAGGCGATTAGGGATTTTAGGTCTGTTTGTCGCAAGCAGATAGAGCCGGTTATGATGATGCCCCATAGAGCTAGGATAATAAAGGGGTAGGCCATGTCCTTAGTGAGTGGGTCAAGTATAACCATTATTCGTATTATGCCATATCCTCCTAGTTTTAGCAGGATTGCAGCTAGGACTATTGAGCCTGCCACGGGGGCCTCAACGTGTGCTTTAGGTAGTCAGAGGTGGACGCCATATAGAGGCATTTTGACTAGAAAGGCAATTAGACAGCCTGCTCATCAGATTTTGTCACCCCATGTGTGGAGGGTAAGGGCTTTTGTGTGAGGAAGGACTAGTATTGAAAGTGTACCTGTGCTTTTCTGGAGAAGGAGAAGAGCAACCAGAAGAGGAAGAGACCCTGCAAGCGTGTAGAAGAGGAAGTATGTGCCTGCGTTCAGACGTTCGGTCTGGTTTCCTCATCGGGTGATGATAATTAGGGTTGGGATGAGAGTGGCTTCAAATATGATATAAAACATGATGATCTCGGTTGCCCCAAATGCTAGGATAAGGAAAGTTTGTAGAGAGGTCAGGAGGGTGATGTATATTCGTTGGCGGCTGAGGGGTTCGGGGTTGATGTGGTTTTGGCTAGCGAGGATTATGAGTGGAAGTAATCAGCAAGTGAGCACTAGAAGGGGGGTTGAGAGGGGGTCGGTGCCTATGTAGAGGTTAGAGGTCGCTCAACCTGTTTCTGAGTCTCATTTTAGTCAGGATAGGCTGATTAGGGCAATAAGAAGGCTTTGGGCCGTTGTAGTTGTTCATAGCCATTTTGGGGAGGTTAATCAGATTGTTGGGAAGAGCATGATTGTTGGTAGGAGTACTTTTAGCATTGTAGTAGGTTGAGGTTTTGTAGGCGATCTGTCCCGTGTGTTCGGGCTGTGGCAACTATCAGGGCCAGTCCTGCACTGGCCTCGCAGGCCGAGAAGGCCAGGAGGAGCATGGGGGCTGCGGAGAAGCCGGTTACTTCCAGCTGCAGGGCTCATAGAGCTAAGGCAATAAATAGTGATAGCATTAAGCCTTCTAGACATAGCAGGGCGGACAGGAGGTGGGCTCGGTGAAAGGCCAGGCCCATAAGTCCTAATGCAAATGCGGAGGTGAAGCTAAAGTGTACGGGTGTCATAAGGGAGTTGTGGACTTAAACCACAATTTTCTGAGCCGAAATCAGAGGTCTTGTTTTGGACTAAATCCCTATTCTGCCCACTCGAGGCCTCCTTGAATTCATTCATAGATTAGTCCGAGGGTGAGAAGGATAAGGATAGCTGCGGCTCAGAAAAAAGTGAGTGTGGGTGTGGGAAGTTGGTTGCCTCAGGGCAGTGGAAGGAGGAGGGCAATTTCTAGGTCGAACAAGAGGAAGAGGATGGCGACGAGGAAGAATCGGAGGGAAAATGGAAGGCGTGCAGACCCTAGGGGGTCAAAGCCACACTCATAGGGGGAGAGTTTTTCTGCATCTGGGTTTATTTGAGGGAGTCAAAATGCCACTAGGGCTAGAAGTATTGAAAGAGCTGTTGTAATGAGCAAGATGGTTGTAATTAAATTCATTATCTTTCCTTGGGCTTTAACCAAGACTAAATGATTGGAAGTCACTTGTACTAACTTTAATACTAGAAAGATTATGAACCTCATCAGTAGATGGAGACGTAAAGGAATAGTCAGACGACGTCTACGAAGTGTCAGTATCAAGCGGCTGCTTCGAATCCGAAGTGGTGTTCTGAGGTAAAATGGTACTGGATTTGTCGTAGGAGGCAGACGGCTAGGAAAGTTGAGCCAATAATAACGTGAAGGCCGTGGAAGCCTGTGGCTACGAAGAATGTTGAGCCATAAACGCCGTCGGCGATAGTGAAGGGGGCTTCGTAGTATTCCATAGCTTGGAGGGCTGTGAAGTAGAAGCCTAGTAGGATTGTCAGAGTTAGTGCTTGGATGGCTTGCTTACGCTCTCCTTCTATCAGGCTATGATGGGCTCAGGTTACGGTTACGCCGGATGCTAGTAGAACGGCGGTGTTGAGGAGTGGGACTTCGAATGGATCAAGGGTAGTGATGCCTGTGGGGGGTCAACATCCCCCTAGTTCTGGGGTGGGGGCGAGGCTGGAGTGGTAGAAGGCTCAGAAGAAGCCGAGGAAGAAGAAGACTTCTGATGTAATGAAAAGGATTATTCCGTATCGTAGCCCTTTTTGGACCGGAGGTGTATGATGACCTTGGAATGTTCCTTCTCGGATAATATCTCGTCATCATTGATATATTGTGAGCAGGAGAAGGATTAGTCCTAGTGTTATTAGGGTTGTTGAGTGAAAGTGGAATCAGATTGCAAGGCCTGATGTTATTAGGAGAGCAGCTACTGCGCCTGTTAGGGGCCAGGGACTTGGGTCAACCATGTGGTATGCGTGTGCTTGGTGGGCCATTAGACGTTTTCTTGTAGGTAGAGGCTTAGTAGGAGGACAAATACGTAGGCTTGAATCATGGCTACTGCAATTTCAAGGAGGGTTAGAAGGAAGAGAACTGTGGCGGTCAGGAGGGCTACAGTTGTCATTATTGGCAGGAGAACAAAGGCTGCAGTTGCGATTAGTTGGATGAGCAGGTGGCCAGCTGTAAGGTTGGCTGTTAGTCGAACGCCTAGGGCCAGGGGTCGGATGAAGAGGCTAATTGTTTCGATGATAATGAGGACGGGGATTAGAGGAACAGGAGTTCCTTCTGGCAGTAGGTGTCCTAGGGCTGCAGTTGGTTGATTTCGTATTCCGATAATAACAGTGGCCAGTCAGAATGGGACTGCTAGTCCCATGTTCAGGGATAGTTGGGTTGTAGGGGTGAAGGTGTATGGGAGAAGGCCTAGAAGGTTGAGTGAAAGAAGGAAGACTATTAGCGAGGTCAGGATTAGGGCTCACTTGTGTCCGCCTGGGTTGAGGGGGAGGAGAAGTTGTTGCGTAAAGCGATTAATGAATCAGCTTTGAAGGGTGATAAGTCGGTTGTTTAGTCACCGGTTTGTGGGTGAGGGGTATAGAACTCATGGGAAGACGAGTGCGATAGCAATCAGGGGGATGCCTAGGTATGTGGGGCTCATGAATTGGTCAAAGAAGCTTAGTGTCATGGTCAATTTCAGGGTTCAGTTTTGGGCTTTTCAGTGCTAAGTGCTGTTGGTTCATTTGTGAAGGTGTGTTTGAGTACTTTAGGTGGGATGACTGTTAGGAAAACTAGTCAGGAAAATAGTAGGATGGCGAATCAGGGGGCGGGGTTTAATTGGGGCATGTCACTGGGGGTGGTTGGGAGTCACCAATTTTTAGCTTAAAAGGCTAACGCTAGGCCCTATTTAGCTTCCTAGTGTAGGCGTCTTCAAGTATGTGGGAGGATCAGGCTTCGAAGTGGGCTAGGGGGACGGCTTCTACTACGATTGGCATAAAGCTGTGGTTGGCCCCGCAAATTTCAGAGCATTGTCCGTAGAATACTCCGGGGCGGGCAGCAATAAAGGCTGTTTGGTTTAGGCGCCCTGGGACGGCGTCTATTTTTATGCCTAGGGCTGGGACGGCTCAGGAGTGGAGGACGTCTTCAGCTGAGACTAGGACTCGGATTGGTGATTCTATCGGGACTACTATGCGGTGGTCTGTTTCTAGAAGCCGGAATTGTCCTGGGGTCAAGTCTTGGGTTGGGACCATATAAGAGTCAAAGCCAAGGTTTTCGTAGTCCGTGTACTCGTAACTTCAGTATCATTGGTGGCCCATGGCTTTTACGGTTAGGTGGGGGTCATTGATTTCGTCTATCAGGTAGAGGATTCGGAGGGATGGAAGGGCAATAAGAATAAGAATAACTGCTGGTAGAATGGTTCATACAATTTCGATTTCTTGGGAGTCTAGAATATATTTGTTAGTTAGTTTAGTGGAGACCATTGCAACAATGATGTATAAGACTAAGGTGCTGATCAGGAAAACGATCATTAGTGCGTGGTCGTGGAAGTGGAGAAGTTCTTCTATTACAGGGGAGGCCGCGTCTTGGAATCCTAATTGTGAGGGATGTGCCATTAAGCCGTAAGGCTTAAGATACGCAGGGGTTTAACCTACAATTCTGTCTTGACAAGGCAGTGTAATGTCTAGTTTTACTAGTATCTTATAGAAAGAAAGTGGCAGAGTGGTGATGCAACTGGCTTGAAACTAGTTTACGGGGGTTCGATTCCTTCCTTTCTCGTCATGATTGAACTTGGACAAATGCTGGTTCTTCAAATGTGTGGTAGGGAGGGGGACACCCGTGAAGTCACTCTGCGTTTGTAGCGGTTAGTTCAACATATAGGACTTCTCGTTTGGCGGCAAAGGCTTCTCATAAGATGAATAGGAACATGATTACCGCAATTAGAGAAATTAAGGAGCCAATGGAGGAGATTGTATTTCAAAGGGCGTAGGCGTCGGGGTAGTCGGAGTATCGTCGTGGCATGCCAGCTAGTCCTAGGAAGTGTTGTGGGAAGAAAGTGAGATTTACACCTACGAACATGATTCCAAAGTGGATTTTTGTTCAGGTGCTATGAAGTGCGTAGCCAGAAAATAGGGGAAATCAGTGGACGAAAGCTCCCATGATGGCAAATACAGCCCCCATTGACAGGACGTAGTGGAAGTGGGCAACTACGTAGTACGTGTCGTGGAGCATAATGTCAAGGGATGAGTTGGCTAGGACGATTCCTGTTAGGCCCCCGACTGTAAACAGGAAAATAAACCCCAGAGCCCACAACATGGGAGTTTCTCATTTGATAGCTCCTCCGTGAAGTGTGGCTAGTCAGCTAAATACTTTGACTCCGGTTGGAATCGCGATGATTATTGTTGCAGATGTAAAATATGCTCGGGTGTCTACGTCCATTCCTACTGTAAACATGTGGTGAGCCCATACGATAAAGCCTAGGAGGCCAATTGCTATCATAGCTCAGACCATTCCTATGTAGCCGAAGGGTTCTTTTTTCCCCGAGTAGTAGGCTACAATGTGGGAGATCATTCCAAAGCCCGGTAAAATTAAAATGTAGACTTCTGGGTGGCCAAAGAATCAGAATAAGTGTTGGTAAAGGATTGGGTCTCCCCCTCCTGCAGGGTCAAAGAATGTGGTGTTTAGGTTTCGATCTGTTAGGAGCATGGTAATTCCGGCAGCCAGGACGGGTAGAGATAGGAGGAGAAGAACGGCAGTGATTAAAACGGCTCAGACGAATAGTGGTGTCTGATATTGTGAGATGGCTGGGGGTTTCATGTTGATAATAGTTGTGATAAAGTTAATAGCCCCTAGGATGGAGGAGACCCCAGCAAGGTGAAGGGAGAAAATGGTTAGGTCAACGGAGGCCCCGGCGTGCGCGAGGTTGCCGGCGAGAGGGGGGTAAACGGTTCAGCCTGTTCCCGCCCCGGCTTCTACCCCTGAAGACGCCAGTAGGAGTAGGAAGGATGGGGGCAGGAGTCAGAAGCTTATGTTATTTATTCGCGGGAATGCTATGTCGGGTGCGCCGATTATTAAGGGAACTAGTCAGTTTCCAAAGCCCCCAATCATAATTGGTATTACTATAAAGAAGATTATAACAAAGGCGTGTGCAGTAACGATAACATTATAGATCTGATCATCGCCTAGTAGGGATCCGGGCTGGCTAAGCTCTGCTCGAATGAGGAGGCTGAGGGCGGTTCCAACTATTCCGGCTCATGCACCAAATACTAGGTAGAGGGTGCCAATGTCTTTGTGGTTGGTGGAAAAGAATCAACGTGTGATTGCCACAGGTAGGATGGCCGAGGGTTTAGGCGGCGGATTGTAGCTCCGTGCACAGAGGTTTGAGTCCTCTTCTTACCAGCAGCCCCGTGGTGTAAGGCACATTAGATTGCAAGTCTCAAGGCGCAGAATAATTCTCTGCCGGGGCTTTCCCCGCCTTTTTGGAGCGGCGGGGAAAGGGTTAGATGAATGCTCGCTGGTTTGAGCGCTTAGCTGTTAACTAAGAGTTTGTAGGATCGAGGCCTTCTCATCTAGAAAGGCTTTAGCTTAATTAAAGTGTCTGGGTTGCATTCAGAAGATGTGGGATAGAGTCCTGCAAGTCTTAGTTCAGGGACTAGGAGATTTTCACTCCTGCTTGGAGCTTTGAAGGCTCTTGGTCTTAATTCTATCCTAAGTCTCTTAGTGTGTTAGTGCCACAATTGTTGGTGTGAGAGGGAGTAGAAGGAGTGCTGCTATTGTTGTGGTGGCTAGGGGGAGGGTGGGCTGTGTGGTAGGCAGGCGTCAGGGGGTTGTTGAGTTGTTTGTGTTGGGGGAGATAGTTAGGGTTATGGCGTAGCATAGTCGTAAGTAAAAGTATAGGCTGAGCAGGGCGCTTAGGGCTGTTAGGGTGGCGATGAGCGGTAGTTCCTGTTTTGTTAGTTCTTGTAAAATTAATCATTTTGGCATGAATCCTGTTAGGGGAGGGAGGCCACCAAGGGAGAGTAAGATGAGGGCGGCGGCTGTTGTGAGGGTTGGGGCTTTTGTCCAGGCAAGTGCTAGGGTGTTGATTTTTGTTGTTATTATTGTTTTGAAAGTCAGGAAAGCTGCTGCTGTCATGATGATGTATGTTCCTAGGGTAAGAAGGGTTAGTTGGGGTGCGAATTGGAGAATAATGATCATTCAGCCGAGGTGGGCGATTGATGAGTAGGCTAAGATTTTTCGTAGTTGAGTTTGGTTTAGTCCGCCTCATCCCCCAATTAGGGTTGAGGTAATTCCTAAGGTTGTGAGCAGGGTGGGGTTGACAGTGGGGGCTATTTGGATTATAAGTGCGAATGGTGCTAGTTTTTGTCAGGTAGACATGATTAGTCCAGTGGTCAAGTCTAAGCCTTGAAGCACTTCCGGGAGTCAAAAGTGTAGGGGTGCAAGGCCTACTTTGAGGGCTAGGCCTATTATTGCCATTGTGGCTGCTAGTGGGTGGGAGAGGTGTGTAATGCCCCATTCGCCGGTGAGTCAGGCGTTGGTGGTGCTAGCAAATAGAATTGTTGCTGCTGCTGTTGCTTGGGTGAGGAAGTATTTGGTAGTGGCTTCGACTGCTCGGGGGTGGTGGTGTTGTGCTATGAGGGGGAGGATGGCTAGTGTGTTGATTTCTAGGCCTATTCATGCTAGTAGTCAGTGTGAACTGGCGAAAGTGAGGGTTGTCCCTAGGCCTAGGCTAGACAGGAACACGGCGAGTACGTAGGGGTTCATTAGTAAGGGAAGGAGTTTAACCAACATTTTTGGGGTATGGGCCCAAAAGCTTATTTAGCTGACCTTACTAGAAAGTGGTGTAGTGGAAGCACCTGGAGTTTTGATCTCTTGAGCATGGGTTCGAGTCCCTTCTTTCTAGGAGCTGGGGGGATTTTAACCCCCATGAGTCACTCTATCAAAGTGGTCCTTGGGCATTCGGGCACGGCTCCATTACAATATTATAGTTGTGGGGGCAGTCCCGCGAATGCAATTGGAAGGGCGGTGTGTCAAAGGATGAGGGCTAGGGTGAGAGGGAGGAAGTTTTTTCATACTAAATGTATTAGTTGGTCGTATCGGAATCGAGGGTAAGAGGCTCGAATTCAGAGGAATAGTATTGATAGGAGTGCGGCTTTGGTTATCAGGTTCATTGATGTTAGTTCCGGAAGGGTTGGGATGTGTGAGGCGCCTAGAAATAAGATTGTGGATAGTGTGTTTATTAGGAGGATGTTGGCGTATTCGGCTAGGAAGAACAGGGCGAAGGGTCCTCCGGCATATTCTACATTGAAGCCGGAAACTAGTTCTGATTCTCCTTCGGTTAGGTCGAATGGGGCTCGGTTTGTTTCTGCTAGGGTTGAAATATATCATATTGCTGCTAGGGGTCAGGCAGGCAGGAGGAGTCAGGTGGCTTCTTGTGTGACGTTAAATATTTGTAGGGTGAAGCCTCCTGTGAAGATGATGATTGAGAGAAGGATGAGGCCTAGGCTTACTTCGTAGGAAATTGTTTGAGCAACGGCCCGTAGGGCTCCAATGAGGGCGTATTTTGAGTTGGATGCTCATCCTGAGCCTAGGATTGAGTAAACAGCTAGGCTTGATAGGGCTAGGATAAACAGGATTCCGAGATTGAGATCGGCTACGGGGTAGGGGATGGGCATGGGGGCTCAAAGTATAAGTGCTAGGGTCAGTGCTATGATGGGGGCGGCCAGGAATAGGAATGGAGATGAGGTTGAGGGGCGAACGGGCTCTTTAATAAAGAGTTTTAGTCCGTCTGCGATTGGTTGAAGGAGGCCGTAGGGGCCTACTACGTTTGGGCCTTTACGTAGTTGTATATAGCCTAGTACTTTTCGTTCAATGAGCGTAAGGAATGCTACTGCTAATAGGACAGGAACGATGTAGGCGAGCGGGTTAATAATGTGGGTGATTAGAAGGGTTAGCATAACTAAGGAGAGGATTTGAACCTCTGGTGGAAAGGGCTTAGGCCTTTTGCAATTACCAGGCTCTGCCACCTTAGTAGTCCCTTGTTTCGGGTAATGGGTTGCTCTTCCTTTATTTGGTTTAGTTGGTTTCATCAAGTCGGAGGGAGGCGTGCTTAGAGTATGGGCCTCATTTTTCCGGTCCTTTCGTACTAGGAAAAGTAGCTTTACAGATAGAAACTGACCTGGATTGCTCCGGTCTGAACTCAGATCACGTAGGACTTTAATCGTTGAACAAACGAACCCTTAATAGCGGCTGCACCATTAGGATGTCCTGATCCAACATCGAGGTCGTAAACCCCCTTGTCGATATGAACTCTTGGAGGGGATTGCGCTGTTATCCCTAGGGTAACTTGGTCCGTTGATCGGCTTGTTGGCCGGATCTTTTGGTCAGATGTTCTGTGACTTAGAGGTGTCCCTCTTGGTTTTAGGGTGTGGTCCCCATTCTGCGTGGGGGCTTTGTTTTCCCCCGTGGTCGCCCCAACCGAAGATAGTGGCCAGTTAACTGTTTGTTTGGTTTGAATTTTATTAGGACCTTTGACATAGTTGGCCTTTTATCTTAAGCTCCAAAGGGTCTTCTCGTCTTGTATTGTTATGCCCGCTTCTGCACGGGCAGATCAATTTCATTGACTGGAAAAAGGAGACAGTTAAGCCCTCGTTCCGCCATTCATACAGGTCCTCATTTAAAAGACAAGTGATTGCGCTACCTTAGCACGGTCAAAATACCGCGGCCGTTTAACTGGATGTCACTGGGCAGGCAGGACCTCCTATACATTGATTTTTGCAGGAGGCGATGTTTTTGGTAAACAGGCGAGGCTTGTGTTTGCCGAGTTCCTTCTTTTTCTTTTAGTCTTTCCTCTAGGCTCTCCAGTGTGGGGTTAACGATTTGGGGTGTGGTGTTTTCTTGTGTTTTGTTTGGGGCCACTTTGCCCTCTGGTGTTGGGTTCGTTAATTGTTAGTGGTGGGTCCGATCTAACTTACACATGGGTCGGGAGAAGGTGGTTCTTCTTATTACTCATTTTAGCAGTGTCTCTTCCATGTTGGCATGGAATGGCCTAGTATTAGAAGGGGTTTAGGATGGGATATCAGGATAATAGATTTATTGGTCTGCCTGAGCTTTAACGCTTTCTGTTCAGATGGCTGCTTTTAGGCCCACTGAAGCAGTAATCTTGAAGAGTATGATCCTTAACCTCCTTGGGTAAGGTTGTGTCCTGGTTCAAAGGGGCTGTACCCCCTTTGACTAACTCTCGTGTGTTTCTCAATTTCGTGTGTAGTGGTACTTGGGCGAGTTGAGGAGGACGAGGCTGAACTTCTATCCATTTCCTAGGCAACCAGCTATCACCAAGTTCGGTAGGTTTGTCACCGCTACCCGGGGATCTTCCCACTCTTTTGCCACAGAGACGGGTTGGCCCTAAATATAGGCTGTCTCGGGGTAGCTCACTTGGTTTCGGGGGCTTGAACTAAAGTTCTCTTTGCTCAGATATGCTAGCTAAATCATGATGCAAAAGGTACGAGGGTCTATCTCTGCTTTTTTGGGCTTTAATGGGCTGTTTCATCTCTCTTTCAGCTTTCCCTTGCGGTACTTTTTCTATGGCTCCGAAAATGCCTTTTCCGTCGCCCGTACTAAGGCAGGAGAATGGTTTAGTTTGGTTTTTTAGGTTTAGATGGTGTTATGAATGGTGTTAGTTTAGGTTTTGGTTGGTTGGGCTAGCTGTTTGGCTCAGGACGATCCAACTTGCATGGATGTGGTCTCGGTGTAAGGGAGGTGCTTGACTGTCTCAGCCACGTCCTGGTGTTCCAAGTGCACCTTCCGGTACACTTACCATGTTACGACTTGCCTCCCCGCTGTGAAGTATTTTTGGTTATTTACTTGTGTAGGTTAGGTAAAGGGGAGAGTGACGGGCGGTGTGTGCGCGTCTCAGAGCCTGATTCAAAAACACGCTCTGTTTGTTTTTTACTGCTAAATCCACCTTCAGGCATTAAATTTCATGGTGCCGTTCGTGATATTCTGTTGTAGAAAATGTAGCCCATTTCTTCCCATCTCGTGAGCTACACCTCGACCTGACGTTCTGGGGTTTACCCATTTTGCTTACTGTAGGCCCTTCACAGGGTAAGCTTGCGACGGCGGTATATAGGCGGGGAAAACAAGGGATGGTGAGGTTTAACGGGGATTATCGGTTCTAGAACAGGCTCCTCTAGGCGGGTCTGAGACACCGTCAAGTCCTTTGGGTTTTAAGCTAGCGCTTGTAGTACCCTGGCGGATGTTGTTTGTGCGTGTTAACATCTGAGTTTAGGGCTAAGCATAGTGGGGTATCTAATCCCAGTTTGTTTCTTAGCTTTCGTGGCGTCGGGGTGAAGGTAAAGCTACTTTCGTGTTGGGGTTTCGTGCCTCCGGAGTGCGTTTGACAGCTTGGGAGGTCTTTGGCTTTATTTTTATGGGGTGCCCCAAACCACTCTTTACGCCGTAGCTGTCAACTAGGGTCTCTCGTATAACCGCGGTGGCTGGCACGAGTTTTACCGACCCTCTTAGCCCTAACTAAGTCAAGTTTTCACTTATGGCTTAATGTTTATTACTGCTGAGTTCCCTTGGGGGTGTGGCGTAGCAAGGCGTCTTGGGCATAGTGGGGGTGCCTGATGCCAGCTCCTCGTCCCCGGTAGGGGGAGTGAGGGCATTCTCACAGGGATGCGGATACTTGCATGTATAAGTTGGGCTAAAGCTGATAGTAAAGTCAGGACCAGGCCTTTGTGCCCGTGGAACTTTCTAGGGTTCATCTTAACATCTTCAGTGTTATGCTTTAGGGTTAAGCTACACTAGC